ATCTTTTTTGAAAAATGGCTTTTTTCTTCTAATCATAAAGACATTGGAATTTTGTATTTTATATTTGGATTTTGATCAGGTATACTAGGTTTATCATTAAGAATATTAATTCGTATAAATTTACGTACACCTATAAAATTAATTTTAAGAAACGATCAATTTTATAACTCTGTAGTAACAGCTCACGCTTTTGTTATGATCTTTTTTACAGTTATACCTATTATAATTGGAGGATTTGGAAATTGATTAGTTCCTTTAATATTAGGAGCTCCTGATATAGCATTTCCTCGGTTGAATAATATGAGATTTTGACTTTTGCCTCCTTCTATTATGTTATTAATTTTAGGGTTTTCAGGAGAAGGAGCAGGAACTGGATGAACGGTTTATCCTCCTCTTTCAACATTTTTTCATTCTGGTATTTCAGTAGATTTAACTATTTTCTCTTTACACCTGGCAGGTGTATCATCAATTTTAGGAGCATTAAATTTTATTTCTACAATTTTAAATTTAAAAAGAAAAGATTTAAGATTTGAAAAAACTAGACTTTTTGTTTGATCAGTTATTTTGACGGCTATCCTATTACTTTTATCTTTACCTGTATTAGCTGGAGCCATTACTATACTTTTAACAGATCGAAATTTAAATACTTCCTTTTTTGACCCAAGAGGGGGAGGTGATCCAACCCTTTATCAACACTTATTTTGATTTTTTGGTCATCCAGAAGTTTATATTTTAATTTTGCCAGGATTTGGTTTAATTTCTCATATTATTACTCAATTAAGTAATAAAGAAAGTACGTTTGGATCTATAGGAATAATCTATGCCATAATAGCAATTGGATTTTTAGGATTTATTGTGTGGGCACATCATATATTTACAATTGGTATAGATGTAGATACACGGGCTTATTTTACTTCAGCTACAATAATTATTGCGGTCCCAACTGGAATTAAAGTTTTTAGATGACTAGCAACGTTTTGTGGAGCAAAAATTAAATTTAAAATTTCTACCCTTTGAAGTGTAGGATTTGTTTTTTTATTTACATTAGGTGGTTTAACAGGAGTTATACTTTCTAATTCTTCTATTGATATTGTTTTACATGATACTTATTATGTTGTAGCCCATTTTCATTATGTTCTTTCTATAGGAGCGATTTTTGCAATTTTTGCAGGAGTTGTTCATTGGTTTCCTCTTTTTGTAGGTTTGTCAATAAACCAAAAATGATTAAAAATTCATTTTTTTATTATATTCCTGGGAGTAAATTTAACATTCTTTCCACAACACTTTTTAGGATTAAGGGGTATACCACGGCGTTACTCAGATTATCCTTTTATGTTTGAAACGTGAAATAAAATTTCTAGATTTGGTTCCATTATAAGTTTAGTGGCAACGATATTTTTTATTTTTATTCTATGAGAAAGACTTGCTTCACAGCGGATTGTTTTTATAGTTAATAAAAATAGATGATCAGTTGAGTGAAATGAGTTTTGTCCTACAAAAGATCACTGTTTTGAAGAAACGCCAAAAGTTTTAATTTAGTTAAGATAGTAAAATTTTACATTGATATTAAAAATCAAAAATGGAAATTAATTTTCCTCTTAATATATAACCGTAAAACAAAAAATTCTACATTTTTTTTTTCCGCAATTTACAGTATTTGAAAATTATTCTAGAACAACTATTATAATAATAGAAGAATTTCATGATTTCGCCATAATATATTTAATTATAATTATAATATTTTTAACTATTGTTATTTTAAAAATTATAAAAACTAAATTTTATAATTTAAACTTTATAGAAAATATTATCTTAGAAATTATCTGAACGTTTATTCCAGTTTTGATTTTAATTTGTCTTGCTTATCCATCTCTTATATATTTATATTTATTTGATCTGTCTTTTAATTCAACGGCTACCATAAAGGTTTTTGGAGCTCAGTGATATTGACTTTACGAAGAATTTTTTAAAAATTCTATCAATTTAATAAATTCAGAAAGACCTTTTTTAAATCAGTTTGATAATTTGAACTTTATAGAAAAAGATGAAATGATTTTTTTAAAAAGAAGTGAAAGCCAAAAAATAAAATCAATTTTAAAGTTTAAACAGTTAGAAAAGTCCTCTTACATAATCCAGGATTATGAAATAATTAATTTACCTATCTATATAAAAGGATGACGACTTTTGGAAACAGACAATCGTCTATTAGTTCCTTATGGAATGGAAGTTCAATGTTTAACTACATCATTAGATGTTATTCATTCATTTTCAGTTCCAGATTTAGGAATTAAAGTAGATGCAATTCCTGGGCGTTTAAACTCTGTTTCGTTTCAAATTATAAAACCAGGTGTATTTTTTGGCCAATGTTCAGAAATTTGTGGAACTGGTCATGCTTTTATACCAATTTGTGTTGAAGCAATTTAACAAAAAATTTAGTATATTAGAATAGTAATTAAATTTATAATATAACTTTGTCAAAGTTAAATTGTCTAAAGACTTATTCTTAATAAGAAAGCAGTGCTCCTGTTTTTAGTTTCGACCTAAAATTTAGTATATTTTACTCTTATTATACAACGGTTGTATCTGCAAATTTATTTTCCAAATAAAGAGTCGAAAAATTTCGGTTGTATAATTTTCCTTAAGTAAGTTAAATAAACTTCTGAATTTTTACTTCAGTTTTACTTTTTAGTCTTTAGGGTTAAAATATAAAAATGCACCCTTTTCATTTAGTTACATATAGTCCTTGACCTATCCTAGCTTCTTTTCAGGCTTTTAATTTAGTTTTTTTAACAGCTAAAAGGATAAATTCAAATAAATTATTTTTTTTTCAAAATTTTTTAGTAAATTTTTTCTTATTAATTTTAATTTCATGACTTTGATGACGTGACATTACACGTGAAGCTTCTTTCGAAAATTGTCATACAAAAGAAGTTTTAAGAGGACTTAAATTAGGGATAATTTTGTTTATTACCTCAGAAGTATTTTTTTTTTTATCATTCTTTTGAGCTTACTTCCATGCTAGTTTATCTCCAGATATTTTTATTGGACAAAAATGACCATGTTTGGGAATTGAAACCTTTAATCCTATAGGAATTCCTTTCCTTAACACAATTATTCTTTTAAGATCAGGAGTCACTTTATCTTCATCACATCATTTTTTAATTTTAGGAAAAATTAAAAAATCTTTTATATTTCTTACATTTACAATTTTGATAGGAATATATTTTTCTTTTCTTCAATTTATTGAATATCAAGAAGCTTCTTTCTCAATTTCAGATTCGGTTTATGGGTCAACTTTTTTTTTAGCAACTGGATTCCATGGAATTCATGTTCTGATTGGAAGGATCTTTTTGAGGGTTTGTTTATATCGAATAAAAAAAAATCAACTTTCTTCATTTCATCATTTTGGTTTTGAAGCAGCAGCATGATATTGACACTTTGTAGATGTAGTATGATTGTTTCTATATTTATGTATTTATTGATTTGGTAAATAAGAAATAATATCTTTGTTATATTTTATTTTTTTCCTTCTTTTAATTTCTTTTTCTCTTATATTAATTTGTTTTTTGATTTCTAAGAAGAGAAAGAATTGGCGAGAAAAATTTATTCCATTTGAATGTGGATTTGATTTCATTTCTTTTCCTCGATCTCCATTTTCTATACGATTTTTTTTAATTGCTATCATTTTTATTATTTTTGATGTAGAAATTGCCTTTATTCTTCCATTGGTTTACTCAATTTTTTTAAGAAATATTTTCAAATGAACATTTTGTTCATTTAGATTTTTTTTTATTTTGATTTGAGGAATATTAGCAGAATGAAAAGAACAATCTTTTGACTGAAAATTCTAATTTAGTCAAAGCCAAAACTATAGAGGCTTACTACTGTTAATAGTAAAAATGAAATAATTTCTGTCTATTTATATAGTTTAAAAAACATTATATTTTCAATATAAATTTAACATAAAAATGTTTATAAATAATTTGTTTTAGTATAATAAAGTACAAAAATTTTTGAAATTTTTAGAAAAAGTTTGAGTCTTTTAAACCAAAGGAAGCCTGATAAAAGGAATATTTTGATAGAATATATAATGTAGATAAATATACTACTCCTTTGAAATTATAAATTTTAAAGATATTTACAGTCACCCAATTTTTTCTATTATCTTGAATTCACTAGTTAAATTGCCTACACCAATAAATATTTCTATATTTTGAAATTTTGGATCAATTTTAGGATTATGTTTAATAATTCAAATTATTAGAGGAATTTTTTTAGCTATACATTATGTTCCTAATACAGAAATAGCATTTCAAAGGGTTATTCATATTTGTCGAGATGTAAAAATAGGATGACTTATTCGAACTATTCATGCCAACGGAGCATCATTTTTTTTCATTTCAATTTTTGTTCATATTGGGCGAGGAATTTACTTTAACTCTTTTTTTTTAAATGAAGTTTGAACTATTGGAGTTATTATTTTTTTTATTACCATAGCTTCAGCTTTTTTAGGCTACGTTTTACCATGAGGACAAATATCATTTTGAGGAGCAACTGTAATTACAAACTTGTTGTCAGCTATTCCTTATTTAGGACAAATATTAGTTTACTGAATTTGAGGAGGGTTTTCAGTAGATAATGCAACTTTAAATCGATTTTTTGTTTTTCATTTTCTTATACCGTTCATTGTTTTAATAATGGTGATCTTTCATTTATTTTTTCTTCATATTTCGGGATCAAATAATCCTCTAGGGTTAAATAGAAGAACATTTAAGATTCCTTTCCACCCATTTTTTTCATTAAAGGACATTTTAGGATTCTTCATTTTTATTTTTGTTTTTCTATTAATTGTTTTTTTTTTTCCATATTATCTGGGAGACCCAGATAACTTTTCAATTGCTAACCCTATAGTAACACCTATTCATATTAAGCCAGAATGATACTTTCTTTTTGCTTATGCAATTTTACGGTCAATTCCTAATAAACTAGGAGGGGTAGTAGCATTAGTTATATCAATTTTAATTTTGATTTTTTTACCACTTCTAAAAAAACAAAAAAAAATTCAAGGTAAACAATTTTCTTTTAAAAGACAAATTTTTTTCTGAGTGTTAGTAAACGTATTTTTTTTATTAACATGAATTGGAGCACGACCAGTTGAAAGACCTTTTGAATTAATTGGACAGTTTTTAACAATAATTTACTTTATTCTTTATTTATTTTAATTTAGTAAAAAAACTTTAAGTTTATAAATAAATTTACAGTTTATCATCTTTTTTAGATTATTTTACTTATAGAAACTTAACGTTTTAACGACTATAAAATAAAAAATGTGTTTTTTATTCAAAAATTATTATTTTTTTTTATAATAATATTAAGTATTCTTTTCTCAGCTTCATCAAATTCTTTTTTAGGAATTTGAATGGGACTAGAAATAAATTTGTCAGCTATTATTCCTATTTTTCTGATAAACCAAAACGGAAAAACGGAAAAAAGTGTTTTAATTTTTTTTTTAATTCAAAGAATTTCTTCAATTTTTATATTTTTGTCGTTTTTTATAAGTATAGCACTTTTTAATTTGATGAAAATATTATACACTATTATATTTTTGTCAATTTTTTTAAAAATAGGAATATTTCCATTTTATTTCTGAGTTCCAAAAGTTATAGAAGGTTTAAGATGAATAAACTGTTTTTTATTAAGAACGGTTCAAAAAATTATTCCTCTCCTATTAATTTTTACATTAAATATAAATAAATTGATTATTTTTTTATCTGTTTTTAATATAATTATTTGTTCTATAAATGGAATTAATCAATTTTCTTTACGTAAAATTATAACATTTTCTTCTTTGAATCATCTTTCGATTATAATTTTAACAATTTTTTTTTCAAAAAAATTGTTAAAATTATATTTTGTTGTATATTCCATTATGACATTTATAGCAATATTTTTTTTTAAAAAAAAAAATATAAATTACATTTTTCAATCTTTTTTTTTTAATATAAGAAAAATTTCTATTTTTCTTTTATTAGTTCTTATATTATCCATATCTGGAACCCCTCCATTTATTGGATTTTTCCCTAAGATAATGATTGTTTTAAAAGCTTTAGAAATAAATCTTTTTATTTCGGTAAATATAATTTTACTAAGAAATGTTATGACAACTTTCTTCTATTTACGTATTTGTTTTTCTAGACTATTCTTAAAGTCGAGTTTTATAAAAACCACAAATTTTTATAAAAAAGATGAAGAAGGGATTTTTATTTTATTGACTCTTATTTCGCCATTTATTTTAATATTTTAAGAATTTTTAAGTTAAAAAAACTATTAATTTTCAAAATTAACATTAATAAAATTAAATTAAAGTTCAATAAAATTTTTAACATTACTTAATATACTGTTAACTATTATTTTTATTTTATTAGCAGTCGCTTTTATTACTTTGCTTGAACGTAAAATTCTAGGTTATATACAATTTCGATTGGGACCTAATAAAGTTGGATTTTTAGGAATTATACAACCTTTTTCAGACGCTATTAAACTTTATAATAAAGAAGTTGTTTTTCCTACAATAGCTAATACATTTCCGTTTTTTTTTTCACCTATCTTAAGACTAGTTTTAGCGATGTCTATTTGATCTTCCTTACCATTTTTAAAAAGTGTTCTTGCATTAAAATTAAGTATTCTTTACTTTTTAGCAATTTTAGGAATAGGTGTATACCCAAGTTTAATTGCCGGGTGATCATCAAATTCTAATTTTTGTTCTTTGGGAAGTATTCGATTCCTTGCACAAACAATTTCATATGAAGTTTCATTAATTTTTATTATTCTTTTCAATATGTTTATTTCTTTTTCTCTTAATATTTTTTGTTTATCTATTATACAAAAATACTTTTGATTTTTTGTTTTTTTTATTCCATGTTTAAGGTGAATAATTTCAGTCTTAGCAGAGTTAAACCGTACGCCATTTGATTTTGCTGAGGGTGAAAGGGAACTTGTTTCAGGATTTAATACAGAATTTAGAAGGGGGAGATTTGCAATTATTTTCATGGCTGAATATATGATAATTTTATTTTTCAGACTTTTTACTTCAATTATTTTTTTTTGTTCTTCAATTTTTTCTTTTTTTCTTATTCTAATAATTTTCTTTATACTATTATTTTTTATTTGAACTCGAGCAACACTTCCACGGTATCGATATGATAAACTTATAAATTTTTCATGAAAAGTTGTTTTGCCTATTTCTATTTTTAATTTGTTTTTATCAAATTTTATATTAATTATAATTATTAAAGTTTAAAAATTACAACTTTGAAATTTTAAACTTTTAAGAGCAGTAATTTAAATAAAATATTTAGTTTGCACCTAAAAATTGTAGAAGTTTTGTAATCTACCTACTTCTTTTTGCCCCCTTAGCTTAAATTAAAGCACAATATTGAAAATATTAAGATATAATTGTTATATTGGGCAATTATTTTCATCCTAGATAAAGCTAATTTTTTTTTTCTTATGCATGAAAAAAAAATTAATTATTTTAACTCAGTATACAAATTTTTTAAAATTAAAAATTTTAAAAAGAAAAATTACCAGTTAATTATGTGCCAGCAACTGCGGTTATACATAAGGTATTTTAGCTTATTGGAATAAAAAGTTAAAAAAGGTGAAGAAATAAAAACATTTTTTTTTAGGTTAAATTATAAATAAATTAAATAATATCTTAATTATTTTAAAACTTTTAAACTCTTTTAAAAAATATGGATTTGATACCCAAGTATTAAGAATAAAAATATCTCCAGAGTAGTATAAACTTTATTAAAAACTCAAAGGATATGGCAGTATAAACTAACTTTAGGGTTATTTGATTTTTTAAAATATGAAAATACCCAAAAACCTTACTTAAAATTTTATAAGTTTTTTATATCTCCGTTTTATAGTAAAAACAAAAGATTTTACTAAAATTTTTTAAAAAAAAAAATTCAGGTCAAGGCAAAACTTTTAAAGAAAAATTGAATATCATTGTAAATAAAGGAATCAAAAACCTTAAAAAAAGGTTAAAAAAGTGAACTTAATAGTATTTTCTTGATAGAATAAAGACAAGAAAAAATTAGGTTATATGTACAAATTGCCCGTCACTCTCAACAAAATTGAGATAAGTCGTAACAAAGTAAGTGTATTGGAAAATGTACTTAGATTTTGGGTTTAATTAGTTTAAAAAAACAATAGTCTTGTAAACTAGTATTAAATTATAATTTTTTATTAAACAAATAATTTTCTAAAAGTAAGTTAAAAAAACTTCTGGATTCATACTCCAATTTTGATTTTTGTCCTTTTAGAAAATCAAAATTGATATAAGAAACTGTATCAAGTTAAAATTTATCAAATTCTACCGTTTAATATAATTTATCCTTTATTAACTATTTTATTAACTTTTATTTCTATTTTAACTTTGATTACTTGATTTCCGTTAAGAGTGAAACTTGAGAAAAAAAAAGTTTACAAAATAGTTAATAAAGAAATAAAAAGTCTTATAAGACTTTTTATTTCTTTTGACCCAAAAAGAACATTTTTAATTTTTGGATTAAAAGAAATAAACTGATTTACAACTTTTTTTGTTTTATTATTAATATTTTATTCTTTTTGAATTTTGCCTTCACGTATAGAAATTATAAAACTTAATTTTTTAAAATCTCTAAACAAACAATTTTCAATTGCTTTAAAATCAATAAAAGATGGAACTCAAATGTACTTTTCAAGAATTTTTTTGATTATTTTATTTTGTAACTTTTTTGGTTTATTCCCTAATTTTTTTACTCCTTCAAGACATTTAATATTTAATTTATTTTTTTCCGTTCCATTGTGAATAGGTTTTTTTTTATATGGTTGAATTATTTTCTCAAATAAAATACTAGCTCATTTGGTTCCTTTAAGGACACCTATACCTTTAATTAGTTTTATAGTCTTAATTGAATCTATTAGGACTTTAATTCGACCTGGAACTTTAAGAATCCGTTTAATAGCTAATATAGTTTCTGGTCATCTACTTTTAACATTAATAGGAAATGCCATTGTTCTAAAACCATTTATTATTATTATTATTTTAATTTTTATTCAAACAAGTCTTACTATATTGGAAATTGGAGTTAGTTTTATTCAAGCTTATGTTTTTTGTATTCTTTTAGCTCTTTATTCTGATGAATCAGACTATAACAAAATTTAAGATACATAAAATTTGGAAGCTTCTAACTTCTTAATTAGTTTATTTAAAACTATGTCTTTGCCAAAATTTGAAGAGTTTGCGGAATTCGGAATCTTTTTTTTTTTTTTTTTTTTAAAAAATTTAAAAAGTTTATGGGGTTTTTTTTTTAAATTTTTTTTTATTTTATTTTTTTTTTAATTTTTTTTTTTATTGAATGTGCTCTTATAATTTATATAATTTTACGAAGATGAAGTTTAAAACACCATAAAAATAATTCACAAAATTATTAAAAAAAATAATAAAAAAATTAAAAAAATAAATTTTTTTAAAATATATCTTAAAGAAGATGAATAAATATATAAAAGATTTAAATTTTTTGAACCAAAAAAATTTTCTACAAAAATTTCTGTAGAATTATAGGAAAATCTTCCAAATAAAAAAATTTTTTTCTTAAAAAAATCAGTTTTTAAGAATCCTAAAAATCATATTATAGAAAAAAACATAATAATTTTAAAATTCTTAAATATAATAAAGTAGAAAGAAAAATTTAAAGATAAAAAAAATCTTAATAAACAAATACATAAGATTAAAACTTTTAAATTTAAAGGTATATTAATATAATTTAGAGGGTAAAAAAATATCTTAGAAAAAGTAAATCCTAAAAAAATTGAAAAAAAGAATAATAAAAACATTGACTTTTCAATTTTTAATTTATTTAAATTTTGTAAAAGTCTATTACTAAAAAAATTTACTTTAAAAGTTAAAAAAATTGTTAAACGAACTCTATAGAAGACCGTTAAAAAAGTTCCAATTAAAAATATAAAAAAGTGTACAATTCTTAAATTTTTTAAAATTATTATTTCCAAAATTAAATCTTTTGAAAAGAAGCCTGAAAGAAAAGGAAACCCTATAAGAGAAAAATTGGCAATATTAAATATACAGAGAGATAAAGAAAAATTTTTATTTATTAATCCAAAATTACGAATATCTTGATTTTCTATAAATTGATGAATAAAAATACCAGAACATATAAATATAAGAGCTTTAAAACAAGCATGGGTTAATAAATGAAAAAAGGCTAGATCAGGTAAATTTAAAGAGAGAGTAGAAATTATAAATCCTAATTGTCTTAAAGTTGATAACGCAATAATTTTTTTTAAGTCAAATTCAAAAATTCCTCTAATACCTGATATGATTATAGTTAATAATCCTATAATTATAAGAAAATTTATTGCTGAGCTATAATCTTTTAAAATATAAAAAAAACGGATTAAAATATAAACGCCGGCAGTTACAAGTGTAGATGAATGAACTAATGAGGAAACGGGTGTTGGAGCCGCTATTGCGGCTGGTAATCAGGCAGAAAAAGGAATTTGAGCTCTTTTTGTTATAGCAGCAAATATAAATAAATAAACTATTAAATTTTGATTTAAAAGATTAATGAAATTTATATAATTTCATCTACCATTAAAAAAGAAAATAAAAACTGAAGCTAAAATAAAAACATCACCTAATCGATTAGTTAAGGCAGTTAAAATTCCAGAAGATAAAGATTTAAAATTTTGATAAAAAATTACTAAACAAAAAGATACTAATCCTAGACCATCTCATCCAATTAATATACAAATAAAATTTGGACATAAAATTAAAAAAATTATAGAAATAATAAAAAATTTTATCAAAAAGAAAAAACGAACTTGATACACTTCTAATTCTATGTAATATTCACAATAAATTAAAATTGAGCCAGAAATCAAAAAAACTAAACCTATAAAAAGACAGGATTTAAAATCTAAAAACAGGGGAAATCTAATTTTTATGTTTAAAAAGATTAAATTTCATTCTATATATAGAGAAAAAATACTTTTTAAAAAAATAAAAGAAGTAAAAAAAAATATAATCCCATTTAAAATAAAAAAGAATCTTATAATTAAGAACAAATTTTTTATAATTTTGTATATTTCTATTTTTTTGACACCACAAATCAATGTTTTATTTTAAACTAACAAAATTTTTTATATTTTTAAATAAATAAATCGAGCTTTAAAAATAAAAAAAAAAGAGGAAAAAAATGTAGGAAACAAATTAAAAGTTCTCGAACTTTACATCTGAAACAAAAAAAAAAGAGAGAAGAAACTTTTCCATGACATAAAAAAGAATATATAAACAGATTATAAACTCCAGCTAGAAAACACAAAAATATAATAATAAACAAAATATTAAAATCTCAAGAACAGATTCTATTAATTAAAAAAATTTCTCTTAAAAGATTTAAAGAAGGGGGGGCAGATATATTAAAAGAACAAAATAAAAATCATCATATAGATAAAGAAGGAAAAATAGACATGAAACCTTTATTTAAATAAATTCTACGAGTTCCAGAACGTTCATAGACTAGGTTGAATAAATAAAATAGACAAGAAGAACAGATTCCATGTGAAAACATTATTATAAATGAACCCATTATTCTTGTTTCTCTGAAAATTAATAGAGCTAAAATTACTATTCTTATATGTGAAATAGAAGAATAAGCAATTAAAGATTTTATATCAATTTGACGTAAGCATATAAACCTCCTCAAAAGTCCTCCTCAAATTCTTAAATAAATTCAAAAGTTTCTAAAATTTATAAAGAAAATATAAAAAAAAGAAAATCGAAAAATTCCGTATCCACCTAATTTTAACAAAACTCCAGCTAAGATTATAGATCCACTCACAGGAGCTTCGACATGAGCTTTTGGAAGTCAAGAATGAACAAAAAATATAGGCATTTTAATTAAGAAGGCAAAAATGGAAATTAAAAATAATATAAAAGAATAAGAAGATCTTTCTAAAAAGCCGAAAATTAAAGAATTATTTATTTTTCTTAAAAAAAAAATAAAAACCAATATTGGAAATGAACCAAATAATGTATAAAAAAATATATATAGTCTAGATTTCAAACGCTCAATTTTGTATCCTCAACCTATAATAATATATAAAGTTGGAATTAAAGAAGATTCAAATATAAAAAAGAAAAAGAGCATGTTTGAAGTGCAAAAACATGTTAAAAGGAGAAAATTAATTAAATTAAATAAAAAAATAAATATAAATCCTAATTTTGAAAAAATAATGTTGAATGAAGAAAAAATTCTTAAGATTACAATTCATAAAGATAAAATCAGTATTAAAAAAGTATAAATATCAATTATCAAATAAGAATTTTTTCTTAATATAAAGGATGAAAAATTGACTAAAAAAAAAAATGGAAGGGACATAAATAAAAAACTTAAACAAAAAAACCAAATATCTATTATATAACAAGATAAAAAAGTAAGAAAAAAAAAAGAAATAAATATAATTAAAATAGGCACAAGTTTATTCTAAAAAAAGTATTAGAACCAAAAAATTTTACAACTTTTACTAAAATACATAAACCTAAAGCTCTTTCGGAAACAATAAAAATAAAATAATATAAAAGAAACTTTATTGAAAAACAAATATATAAAATAATAAATATATTTAAAAATATAACTAGAGATAGAAACTCTAATATTAACAAAGAATTAAGAAAGGAATAAAAATTTAAAAAAAAGAAAAAAAGAACTATAAGAAAAATTATTAATAAAATTCTCATCACTTAAAAGTTCAACAAAATTTTTTAAAATTTAAATTAGAGTTAATAAAATATGAATTCTTTGACAGAAATAGATGTGTTAAGTTTAGAACTTAAAAATAAGATTAATTCTTAAGAATTAATCCCGTAGTTTAAAAAAAAACATTAAATTGCAAATTTGAAAAAGATGAACTTCCAGGATTTAAAAATAATAAAATTTTTAGAATTAATAACATTTTTTAATTTAATTTTTTCAACTTTTTGTTTTAGATTAACTGTTATGTGCTTTTCTTTAAACCCTTTAATTATAGGGTTCTGAATTATTATTCAGGCTATATTAACAGCTATAATTCTAAGTTTTATTTTTTTATTTAGATGATTGAGTTATATTCTTTATATAGTTTATTTGGGTGGAATTTTAATATTATTTTCTTATATTATTAGGATAATTCCACAATTTACAATATTTCCAAAATTTAATAAGCTTAACTATTGTTTATACTTTACATGTTTTATTTTTATTTTTTTAGCTATGAAACAAAAAAATTTTATATTTTATGAATTTATATTTTTTAAAAAAACTCCAATTAAAATTATATTTTTCTGTTTTTCAAGATTTTTAAAAGTTAGAATTTTTTTGTTTATTTATCTACTTTTTATTATAATTATAGTTGTTTTTTTAATAGAAAAAAGTGTAGGTCATTTTCGAAACATATAATTTTTCAGAAAAAGGATTTTCCTATTTTAAAGTTCCAAACTTTAAATTTTTTTTTAAATTATTTTCTGAAACAACTAAATTTTAAAGTTTTTTTTAAAAAAAAATAAAACTACAATTTTTTTTTTATTAGATTAGATATATTTAAATTAAACTAGATAAATAAGATTTTTTACACTAATCCAAGAGCTAATTAAATTAAGCCTAGTTTAAAAGTTTTAATTTTTATTGAAATAATTTTTAAAATAAAAAAAATATTTTAGTACTTAAAAGGAAAAATAAATGAAAAAAAAGAAATTTTTAATTTTTGTTCCTTGTGTATCATGATTCTTAAATTTATAAAAATATTTTTAATTCTCGAAAAATTAGGATCTAACTTAAAATGTGATTTTTGTTTTAACAAAATAAAATAATTTGAGTTAGAAATAAAAAATTTCCAACTTATTGTATATCTAGTTTTTTTAGAAAGAAATAAAATTTCTTTAATAGTTTTAATTAATCTATTAAAAAATTTTTTAAGGGACTAGCTTTAAAAAAGAATATAAATTTGGGTTTTTTTATATTAAAAAGAATTAAATTACCTTAAAAACTTAAAAATTTTAACTAATTAAAAAAAATTTTATAATTAGATATTTAGTGTTATATAAAAAAAATATAAATAAATTAATAAATAAAAATTTTAAAAAATAAGTAATTAAGGAAATAAATCAATAGTAACTCGGCAAATGTTTTTTTCGAATGTTTAACAAAAACATTGTTTCTTGATTTTATAAGAAATAAGACCTGCTCGGTGAAATTTTAACAGCCATTTTTTGCTAAGGTAGCATAATAATTTGTCTTTTAATTTAAGGCTTGAATGAATGGTTAAACGAAAAAAAAACTTTCTTTTTTTTTAAAAAATTAATTTAACTTTTAAGTTAAAAGGCTTAAATTTTTTTGGAAGACGATAAGACCCTATAGAACTTAATTATTTTTTAATTTTATTAAAAAAGGAATAAATTTTGCTGGGGAAGCAAAGAAAGAAAAATTTTCTTTTTTTTAAACAAAATTTTTGATTAATTGATCCTTTTTAAGAAAAAAGAATAAGTTACCTTAGGGATAACAGAGTTAAATTTTTTGAGAGGTCAAATCGAAAAAAAATATTACTACCTCGATGTTGAATTAAGGTAAATTTTAATAGAAGATAATTAAATAAAAGGTCTGTTCGACCTAGTTTCCTTACATGATTTGAGTTAAGACCGGCGTAAGCCAGGTTGGTTTATATCTCCAAACTTAAAGTTTTTATAGTACGAAAGGACCTAAAAACTTAATTTTATTATAATTATTTAGCTTATAAAAAGCATATATTTTGAAAATATAAGAAAGATTTAAGAGTTTAATAATTT